TGATAGGGGTTTTGTGAAATCTTCTAAGATATTAATCGGTAAAAGGATTGGGGTTGGTTGGATGTATTTACCAAAATAACCTAATCCTTTTTTTGAAAGACCCGCATAGAAATATGCTATCGATGTAAGTAAAGCTAATGCAACAGTAGTATTTATATCATTTGTGGGTGCAGCTAACTCCCCATGAGGTAACTGTATGATTTTCCAAGGCAAAAGAGCCCCCGACCAATTAGAAACAAAAATAAATAGAAACATAGTTCCAATAAAGGGAACCCATGGACCATATTCTTCTCCAATCTGAGTTTTGCTCACGTCTCGAATGAATTCAAGGACATATTCAAAAAAATTTTGACTGTCAGTAGGAATGGTTTGTGGATTTCGAACAGCTAGAATGGCTGAAACTAATAAAATAGCAATTACAACCCAAGAAGTAATAAGTACTTGGGCATGGACTTGGAACCCCCCTATTTGCCAATAGAAATGTTGGCCTACTTCCACAGCCGATATATCGTATAATCTTTTTAATGTGTTGATGGAACATAATAGAACATTCATATTTATTGCCCTCTGAAAGAAATACAACTTGAAAAGGAATTATTTTGATTCAACCATCTCTTTTTCGGCTTGTCTACTTAAATTTGATATTTTGAATACCGACTAATCACATAATATCTCCGGTTATTCTTTTTTGCGCAATTCAGTAATAGTATAGTAGCCGATTCCATAAATCTATGGAGTTCCCCAAACCAAATAATTTATTTATCTTATTATTAATCAATAATCTCGTATATAGCTAGAACGACCCTCACAAATTGCAAATACTAATTTGTTAAGAATTAATCGGATTGAAGCTATAGCATCATCATTAGCTGGAATCGAAATATCTGCGAGATCGGGGTCACAATTTGTATCGATTAAACAAATCGTTGGAATTCCTAAAGTGATACATTCTCGAAGAGCCGTATATTCTTCTTGCTGATCAACGATTATTACAATATCGGGTAACCCCGTCATATATTTAATGCCGCCCAGATATGTTTCCAAGTGAGATAATTGTCTCTTCACCATAGCGGTATCTCTTTTTGGAAGACTGTTGAGTTTCCCCGTCTTTTGTTCCGTTCTCAAGTCCCTGAACTTATGAAGTCTCGTTTCTGTAGTATACCAATTCGTTAACATACCACCGAGCCATTTTTTATTAACATAATGACACCGGGCTCGTATTGCAGCCCGCGCTACTGAATCAGCTGCTTTATTTTTGGTACCAACAATTAAGAATTGTTTTCCCCTACTTGCTGCATCAAAAACTAAATCACAAGCTTCTGATAAAAAACGAGCAGTTCTAGTAAGATTTGTAATATGAATACCTTTACGCTTTGCAGATATATAAGGTGCCATTCTAGGATTCCATTTCCTAGTACCATGGCCAAAATGAACTCCTGCTTCCATCATCTGTTCCAAAGTTATGTTCCAATATCTTTTTGTCATTTATCCCCACACTTTCTCTCACTTTTTGATTTTTCAAATAAAAAAAAAAGAATTTGAAAAAAAAAGGAGATCTGGTATCCTGAAATAGAAATAAATAATTGTTCCGATGGAACCTTCTCTTCTACCGAAGATTGGCCGTTGATACACGATCAAGCCATTAATTCATTTTTTCTATTCGTTATTATCTTTTCTTTTTTATTACTATTACCAAATCAAATGACCGCGTTGAAAGGGATGAATCCGCTCTTAGGAATGATTAAATCCTCGAAATGATTGCTCTGATGTATCACATAAATTCTTTGAAATGAAAAAATCAAATAATTCTCTGTGGTGGAACAAAATATCTCTCATTTCTCCCTCCAATTTTTTTTTTTCCAAGGTAATCTTCTTATGTTGCCTTGGCCTTGAACGGCGCATTAATCTTTTGAATCCGGTACCAACGGGTATCGTCCCCCCTAAAACAACGTTCTCTTTCAGACCTTTCAACCAATCGATACGACCCCGGAGAGCGGCTTTTGCTAAAACTCTAGCAGTTTCTTGAAAACTCGCTTCGGATATAAAACTTTGAGTATTCAGAGATGTTTTCGTTATTCCCAATAATAGGGCTCGGTAACAGATTGCTTCATCCAAAGCGCGTCCCGTTCGTTCAGCTCGCAACAATCCAATTAGTTCGCCGGGTGAAAAAACATTAGACATTCCATCTTCTGAAACCAAGACTTTTGATGTTATTTGACGCACAATAATTTCTATATGTCTATTATGGATCTGCACCCCCTGGGATCGATAAACCTTTTGGATCTTATTAACCAAAGAAATACGACTTTGCACTATAGTTAGCTCAGCACCAATCAAGAATCCCCAGGGAATGCCAAGAATTTTGGTTATACGCTCGTTCCAACCCTCAACTCTCTTTTCTAGGTTCATCGATATTGAATCAATCGAACGCACTTCTAATACCTGTTCCACTTTTGGAAGACCCTGTGTTATATCACCAGATCTCGATTTTTCATATATA